GAATTTTTTTGTAAAAAAAAAAAACGAATAAAGAAATATTATTATTAAGTTATGAAAGGTAATAGAAAAGTATGCGGATAAATGGAAGGATGAAAGAAAGAGAGAAAAAATTGAATATTAATGATATATGATTCCAATTTGGAAAATCTATGAGGTCACTGTAAGAAAAGCAATGTAATAAAGCATCAATACGGATTCATTGAGAATAATTAGATAAATCTGTTCCAAAAACAAAAAATTAAGAGCCTTGAGCCAATAAAAACTGAGAAAATTGACTCAAAAAAAATAAAATTTTATCTAAGCGCTCCATTGTAGAATTCGGGCCTAATGATTAATCAAGAAGCGATGGGAACGACGGAACCCATGAATCTAGAGGATTATAGTGAAAAAAATCTTCATAATTCATTGGACAGGATGGCGGAATAAACCAGAAACTTTATTATCTATTCTTATTTTTATTCTGAGACCTCTTGGGATAAACATCAAACTTAAATAGATATGATAAGAGTAAATATTCGCCGGCGATAAATATGTTTTTTGTGAATAAAAGAATAATAAAATACGAAAAAAGATCAAAGAAAATAAGGATTTCTTAGAATATTCGAATTCTAACAAAAACTACATTCGAGATAACGATATTACGTTTACCTTATTTTTTAATAAATAGAATCTCAAATTCATCGGGGATTCCATTTCGACAAAGATATACACTAATTTAGAAGAGATAAGCTGGAATTAAAAAAAATACCATGATTAATAGGATTAATCATTAACTACATCTATATCTTAATAAAAGTTTTTTTGGTCCTTTTATTCGTGAGGAGCTGGATGAGAAGAAACTCTCACGTTCAGTTCTGTAGTAGAGATGCAATTTCTAATTTAGAAAAAACCCATCAACTATAACCCAAAAAGAACAAGATTTCGTAAGCAACACCGAGGAAGACTAAAAGGAATATCTTCCCGTGGGAATCGTATTTGTTTTGGCAGATATGCTCTTCAAACACTTGAACCCGCTTGGATCACCTCGAGACAAATAGAAGCAGGGCGACGAGCAATGACACGAAATGTACGACGTGGTGGAAAAATTTGGGTACGTATATTTCCAGACAAACCAGTTACAGTAAGACCCGCGGAAACGCGTATGGGTTCTGGGAAAGGATCTCCAGAGTATTGGGTAGCTGTGGTTAAACCTGGTAAAATACTTTATGAAATGGGTGGTGTACCCGAAAATATAGCCAGAAAAGCTATTTCAATAGCGGCATCAAAAATGCCTATAAAAACCCAATTCATTATTTCTGAATAGGATAGGAATATAGAATGAAAAAGCTAAATAACATTTAAGGATAAAAAGATTAGAAATTTTCATTTTTTGACAAACAATATTTTTTTACTTCGTCCTTTGCATTAAAAGAAGAGATACAAAAAAATGATATGATTCAACCACAAACCTATTTGAATGTAGCAGACAACAGCGGGGCTCGAGAATTGATGTGTATTCGAATAATAGGAGCTAGTAATCGCCGATATGCTCATATTGGTGACATTATTGTTGCTGTAATTAAAGAAGCAATACCAAATAGTCCTCTAGAAAGATCAGAAGTGATCAGAGCTGTAATTGTACGTACTTGTAAAGAACTCAAACGTAACAACGGGACGATAATACGATATGATGACAATGCCGCAGTTGTCATTGATCAAGAAGGAAATCCAAAAGGAACTCGAGTTTTTGGAGCAATCCCGCGGGAATTGAGACAATTAAACTTTACTAAAATAGTTTCATTAGCTCCTGAGGTATTATAAAACCTCAATATCGATAATTAGTATAGGATTCAAAAAATCGTATTCAAATAAAATTAATTAAATTAATAGATTATGTATCACGCATATAGCCTTAATAATAAAATATTAATAATTGAATTCATATATTAATATATAATTCGTATATATTTATATATAAATAAAAGAAAAAGAACATGTTGATTATATCAAAATGATAGAACAAAAAGGAAACTGAACTTATCATGGGGAAAGACACTATTGCTGATATAATAACTTCTATACGAAATGCTGACATGAATAGAAAGGGAACGGTTCGGATAGAATCGACTAACATCACGGAAAGCATTGTTAAAATACTTTTACGAGAGGGTTTCGTCGAAAATGTAAGGAAACATCGCGAAAATAACCAATATTTTTTGATTTTAACCCTAAGACATATACGAAATAAAAAAGAATCCTATAAAACTATTTTAAATTTAAAGAGAATAAGTCGACCGGGTCTACGAATCTATTCTAACTCTCAACGAATTCCACGAATTTTAGGCGGAATAGGAATTGTAATCCTTTCGACTTCTCAAGGTATAATGACAGATCGAGAAGCTCGACTAAAAAAAATTGGCGGAGAAATTTTGTGTTATATATGGTAATCCTTGGAATATAAAAATTGGCTATCCGGAACTTACCATTTGTGAAAAAAAAGGGGGGGTTGTGGAATACCACC